ACATATTTTGGTTCAGGCATTTGCTCATATAATCTTACTAAAGAAGGAGCCATTTTCATTGTTACTGTTCCTGCTGTTAAAATGAGGTCTGCTTGTCTAGGACTCGACCTTGGTACTAATCCATAACGATCAAAGTCGAATCGTGAGCCTATTAATGAAGCAAATTCAATGAAACAACAACTGGTACCATAGAGAAGAGGCCATAAACTGGAAAGTCTTGACCAATTCGAAAGATCATTCGATGTAGTTGAAATAACTGAATTAGGGGATGTTTGGTCAAGTAATGGAAAATCAATCAAATTCATAACTGTCTCAATGTAATCTTTTCCTTCTTTTTTCTTTTTTTGATTGTCTGAATATTCAGCTAAGACCATTCCAATGCTCCTTTTCGCCATGCATAAACTGAACCAACAATTAGGATAAGCACGAAAATTAAAGCTTCTATAAATACGGATACACCCAATACATCAAAACTCATTGCCCATGGATAAAGAAAGACCGTTTCAACATCAAAAACAACAAAAACTAGAGCAAACATGTAATAGCGGATTCGGAATTGTACCCAAGCGTCTCCCATGGGTTCTATACCTGATTCATAACTAGAGAGCTTCTCTGGTCCTTCACTAATCGGAGCTAAAACTCCGGAAATTACAAATGCCAAGATAGGAATAGCACCTGATATTATTAGAAATGCCCAGAAAATATCATATTCGTGAAGCAGAAACATAAATATTACTCCTATTAATGTGGAATAGGCTGAATTATTCGATTTGAATTGAAATTGTCAATTCATCCAGAACTTCTTAGGCGAAAAAAGCAAATTTTTTGATCAAACCCGCATAGTTTAGAGTTTGTTTTCTATAGGGCATGTCTTGTTTAAAGATTCATACAACGGAACCCCACTTATATTTATTTTGCATTTAGATTCCATTTACATATAGTGTAGATATAGGATGCTCTTACACAAACAAAACTCTCTTACTTTGTCTCGGTTTCTCCCTAAAAACAAAATATAATAAAGTAATTAAATACAAATACTAAAATAGTATATAAATATACTCTAACTATAATAGTAATAAATAATACTACTAATATCTATCATATTAGTATAACTATGTTTTTGTTTTTATAGTTTAGTTAATTTTATTTCGAATTTCCAATTGAATTCATATATATTTATATTATATATTTATAATTTATATTCGAATATTCGAATTTCATTTCCATTGGGGTAAAATGACTAGGGATTTCTAGCATATTCTACTTGAAGTATTCTTTTCATTAAAATCCAGGTAGAAAATCGTTGCTTCTATTGATTCGATAGGAATACATAAACATAATCTAATACATCGAACGATTCTATTCTATTTTATCTCCCTTCTTTGATCCTAGATTTCATCTCTATTTTCCTTACTTTATTGATTTGATTCAATCCGTTGAGTTGCGAGGAACCTTTACATATAACAACTCATATCTTTCTATACCAAAAAAATGCGAAACTTGGAATCTGTACTATACTCGCGGATCCTCTCAGAAATAAAAAGAATCGAGTACTAAAGAAAGACCGCGATTTGGGAAGAACAAAAATACTTGTTACGGCAATAACACTTAGTAAGACCAACCGATGGGTTGGGTTTCGCTACAAAAGGGGTTTGTTTTGGAGCAAACTTACACTACACAATGAAAGATAGCACAGAGTGATAGAATCAGTCATCAGTGGAATCATAAATGATCTACATAAGATACTTCTAATAGAAAAGAAAGAATCACACATTGTTGAACAATTCGATAGACCAAATCCCAAAACCGACCCAACTCATAGAATACAGAAGAAGGAACATTGATACATTAGGGACCAATTCATTATCTCTGCATTATATTTGACAATTTGATTATTGTTCGGCCAAAAACTAATTAGTCGGAGTCGGGGGACTTCTACAAATACAAGACCAACAAAAGAATAGGTACTAGATCCGTGTAACTTAAGTATTGTATTCGACTTGATTGGGTCAGAATGCAGTTTTTAGACAGAATCATGTCATGATTTTCACTTCATAAATTGACTGGGATTGGGTATACCAAAACAAAAATATATCAGTAACTTTTTGATCATGGACAGGAAAAAAGTCATATGTAATTCATCCATGAAGATTAATGAAAAAGGATAGGTATTTTATCCTAGATTTTGCAAATAGCGATTGGATCTGTTGGAATGAATTATTGTTTTTATTTTACTGTCCTTATGTATTGACATGGGCATGTGGTAATGCTTTCATTTCTATGGATAAAGGAACCTGTCAGTCCATAAACAAGTACTGATGAAGAAATGAAAACTATACTAAACTAAAATAGAATGTCTATACAAAAAAAAAATGAAATGTGTTAGGGCTATACGGACTCGAACCGTAGACCTTCTCGGTAAAACAGATCAAACTTATTATTATCAAAATGATTCGAACTGTTTCAAAGACCCAACATGCATTTTGTTGCATTGGGCTCT